TAAGGGGGGGTTTCAAAAAAAGGATTATTTCGTTCCTGATAGTCATTTTTGAATCTGTGGATAGGAGTATACTCTGAATCGGAATCGTGGGTAGTACTGCTTGATCATTTCTACTAACTTAAAGCCCCAATTACTATTCTTTTTATGTTATGTAAAAATTCCTTTTGGATAATTTACATAAAAAATCTCCATTACTAATCCTTTATGTATTTTGGTGTTCCTAACCATCCACTGATTTTTGCTCAATCACCCGTTATGGTAATACATAGAAACGATAGTGAAAACTCTATGTGGTTGATCTTTTGAGTTGAACCCGCTTCAAGCCAGGATGACTAATCAACCAATCTTGGGGTAAAAGTCTTGCTTCTATTTACTTTTTTTTTTATTCTTGTACGTAGGAAATGAGACTCAATCTTTTTACTGCTAATTTCTAAGCTGTTTTCTTTCACTCATACAACTATCTGATTTAGGTCATCAAACTGAATGATGAATAAAAAAAGGAGATATCTATTCAATTTCTTTTCGAAAAAGAAAGGAATAAAGAAAAGTTTCTGTTTTAACGAATCGCACGTAGAGATATTGATAACACACAAAGGGTTAATGGTATTTCATAACTAATCGATTGAGCAGCGGCTCGTAGACCACCTAAAAAAGAATATTTATTATTTGATCCATATCCTGACATAAGGAGTCCAATAGGAGCAATACTGGAAATGGCAATCCATAAAAAAACACCGATATTGAGATCAGATAAAACAAGGTGATAACTAAAAGGAATTACTGAATAACTTAGTAAAATTGATATAACTGCTATGGATGGTCCTATACTGAATAAACGAGTATCTCCTCTAGATGGAAAAAGATTCTCTTTGAAAATAAGTTTTGTCCCATCTGCTAAAGCTTGAAGAATTCCCCAAGGACCGGCGTATTCGGGACCAATACGTTGTTGTATTCCTGCAGATATTTCTCTTTCTAACCACACAATTACGAGTACACCTATTGTGATTCCCAATACAAGAGTCAAAATAGGGAAAAACATCCCTATGATTCCATAGACTTCTTTTAAAGATTCCAATCTAGAAAAAGAATTTATATCTTGTACTTCTGTTGTATCAATTATCATTTTAACGATCAACTTCTCCCATAATGATATCTATGCTACCTAGTATTGTCATAATATCGGCCAATTTCATTCTTTTAACTAACTGAGGAAGAATTTGCAAATTGATAAAACCGGGTGGACGAATTTTCCACCTCCAAGGAAAACCACTCTGATCTCCTATTAAAAAAATTCCCAATTCTCCCTTTGGGGCTTCAACTCTTACATAAAGTTCTTGCTTCGGTAATTCAAAAGTAGGAGAAGGTTTTTTACTAATGAATCGATATTCAAAATCATTCCATTCTGGATCCCTTTCTCTAGCAAAGAATCGGGTTTCTAAATTCTCATAGGGTCCCCCTGGAATTCCTTCCAGAGCCTGTTGAATAATTTTTATCGATTCCCTCATTTCAGCGATTCGGACTAAATAGCGAGCTAATGAATCTCCTTCTTTTTGCCAATGGATTTCCCAATCCAATTCGTCGTAACATTCATAATGATCAACTTTACGAAGATCCCATTGGATTCCGGAAGCTCGTAGCATTGGTCCCGATAAACCCCAATTTATTGCTTCTTCTGGACCAATAATGCCTACCCCCTCAACTCGTTCTAAAAAAATAGGATTTCGCATAATAAGTTTTTGATATTCAGAAACCGCTGTTAAAAAATAATCACAGAAATCCAAACATTTATCTATCCATCCATAAGGTAGATCTGCCGCTACTCCTCCGATACGAAAATAATTATGCATCATTCTCATACCGGTGGAAGCTTCGAATAAATCATATACTAATTCTCTTTCTCTGAAAATATAGAAAAAAGGAGTCTGTGCACCAATATCTGCCATAAAGGGGCCAAGCCATAACAGATGAGAAGCTATACGACTCAACTCTAACATAATTACTCTGATATAACTGGCTCTCTTAGGTACTTGAATGTTTCCCAACTGTTCTGGTCCATTTACGGTTATTGCTTCTGTGAACATAGTAGCTAAATAATCCCAACGTGTTACATAAGGCAGATATTGTATAACTGTTCGATTTTCCGCAATTTTTTCCATTCCTCTGTGTAAATAACCCAATATTGGTTCACAATCAATAACATCTTCGCCATCTAGAGTAAGGATGAGCCGAAGAACACCATGCATTGATGGGTGGTGAGGTCCCATATTGACTATCATGAGGTCTTTTCTTGTAGTTGTTACATTCATAGGTTATTCCTCGATTCATTCTTTCATGAATTGCTGAAAATGAAAAGAAGTTCATTAAAATTCAAGATCTAATAAAAAAATCAAATAATTCAAATTCCTTTTTCAATTAACGAGTTTTTGATTCCCGAATATCCAGCTGACTAATTAATTCTTTATAACGTACTCTATTTTTCTTTGACAAATAAGAGAGCAGTCGTTGGCGTTTTCCCAGGATTTTACGTAGACCTCTCTGAGATAAATAGTCTTTTCTGTGCAATTCCAAATGTGAAGTCAGTCTTCGTATCTTATTGGTGAAATGAAATACTTGAAATTCAACGGACCCCCTGTTTTCTTCTTTTTCTTCTTGTGAAATAACTGAAATGAATGAATTTTTTACCATAAAACGGATTTTCTATCCTCTTTTTTTTTAATGGATTTTACTGATCAGTAAAAATAATGCTAGTCATTTTAATTTGGTATACACAATAATCTTAATTTCTTTATGAACTCCTAATTTTATCAAATAAAATTAATCAATCCAATTTTCTTTTCAATTTTATTCGTATAGGAATATGAAAATTTGTATAGGAATAGGAAAGGATGATATATTTCTACATTTAGAAAAGATACAAGATTTTGGATCTAATCTAATAATAAAATAAAAAATAAGAAGATTCCGTTAATCATTTATAGATCTATTGGATATTGATACATGCATTGAATTCGTAGTCATGTATCAGACTGGAAGGTAAGACAATACATGGGTGCAACTATTTGTTTCATATACCATACATATATGGTACAGAATATATATGAAAAACGCATCATTAACAAATTTGCAATCGTGGATACATATTTATCCTTATCATACTGAAGCGGCTCCCATTATTGGTATCAAACCAATATCGATTCATACAAGATAAATCTTCTAATCGAGAATTAGGCCAAAGAACGAACTTTAATTTAATTAGTTTCTTTTTATCAAAATGTTTTCTTTTATTCAAAACAAAGTTTTTTACGTTGTTGCAAAATACTGGATTTTTATGAATACCATCTCTCTTCCGTGAATTGAAACAAATTAGAATTCTTAATTCTTTACGTCCTTTAGTGGATAAAACTTTTTCGGGAACAAAGAACAAATCATAATGATTTTTGTATCTATTTTCAGCCATTCTTTGATGTCTTTCAATGGATTTATCAAAATTAATCTTAGCAATATAGCTTTTTTCTCGGTATCTTTGATTAATTTGGGGCTTACTCTTATGAACCAATGAAATATTTAGACTTTGGTACATAATAAATTGTCCGTCATTTTTTATAGACAAACGAACTGGTTCGATAATTAATATACTCTTTTTCATTAATTCTGTAAGAGTTAAATCCTTTTGAATCATCAGAATATCTAAACTCATTTCTCCCCTTTGAATAGAGGATATAGCAATTTCTCTTGGATTTATCAGTCTAAGTAGGAGACAATATACTTTGATATTATTGATCATTCTTTGATTTAAAGAATCATCCCATCTCAATTGAAAACGTAAATACCTTTTTAGGAAGAAATCAAGTTCTGCTTCCGTGTTGCTCTTATATTGCTTTTTCTTTATACGTTTTTTCATATCTGAGCTTGCATAATCTTCTTCAATAGCTTTTTCTTGGTTTGAGAGAAGTGATCCAAGGTTCGCTTGATTTTGTGCATCTGATTCAAGATTATCTCGACTTGCGGATTCTTTTTCTTCTTGATTTCGATTCTCTAATTCAATCGATTTTTTTTCATTCGAAAATAGAAAAAGATTCCTTTTGTTCTTTCTAGTGATGTTTTTATTTTCACTACCATTTTCATTAAAATTTAAAAGAAGTAGTTGGATTGGTATGATCCACGGTCTCATAATATATGTATTATAAAGCAGCACAAATTCTGGAAAGAACCAAAGTTTCAGATTCGATATGGGACGACTTAGTATTTCTTCATTCATTCCGATCCAATCAAAAAGGTCTTTTTTTTTGTTGGATGCCGTAATTCCTCTATTTTGGGAAATTTTAAGATAAAAAAGACCTTTTTGATCCATTTTATCAATTATTTGATAATTATTAATCCCAGTCTTAGTATTTTTATTACCATTGGTATCGATATCGATCCAGGACTCAATATCGACTTTATTTCGAAGACAAAAATCGAAAATTCTCCAATCAAAATATTTTCTATCTGTAAATTTATCCAGATTCATAATAGCATCATCTTCTAAATTAATAGGAATAATACCTCCTGTCATATCAACGAATTTACCCTTTTTATATATCTTATTGTAATTATAACAAATCTCTTGTTTATTATTTAAACGTAATGGTGATACAGAAATATGTGAATCCTTCTTATTTTCATAATTAATCGATTTATATGAAAAAAGGTCATATTTATAGTATTGTTGAAAGTTATATTTTGAATTTGATTCAAAATCATTTAATTTTTTGTAATTAATTAATATTAATCGATCTTTTTCATCTGAATGCTTTTTGTTTAAATCTTTATTTTGCACTATACGGGTTTGATTGAATCTATTTCGCCATTTGTGTGGTACTAATCGATACCATCTAATCGGAGATAAATCATATTGATAATGAACCCTTAACCAGTTTTTCCATTGAATCATTCCCGAATTCCAAATATTTTTATGTTTTAATTCAGAATGAAAAATTCCTTGTGTTTCAAAATAATCCTTTATTTTATTCTTAAGAAAAAGAGATGTTCCGTGATATTGATATTGAAGGACATATCTTAACTTATACAAGTTACGAATTTGCGTTTGATATAATTGGTAAAATACATATGCTTGTGAGAATGAGGATAAAAAAATCTTTGATTTTTTATTACTAATATCCGAAATTGATTTTTTTATAGTCCAAATAAAACGAATTGTATTTTTATTTCTTTTATCAATTTTTTCTTTATTTCTTTCATTATTGTAAATGTATTTATCAATCATTTTTTTTGAATTATCAAAAAAAAGTTGTGTAGTGATCCTCGGAATATTAATGATACAGAGAAGGATATCTATGTATATCCTTTCAATTAAAAATTTGAAAAAAGAATATGATTTGTGGATTAATCGAACATTTCTTCTTTTGAATTTCTTTAATTTCTGCCAAATATTTTTTATTGATGCTAATAGTTTAGTAGGATAACTTCTTTTATTATAACTAATATTTATATTGATTTCCGGAGTTAAAAATCCTTTCTTCTTATCTTTTGTAATTTTTTCTATTTGATTCCTGATTGTGCTGGTTCTATCATCCAGATCTTTCATTTTTTTTTCTGTCAAATTCATAAATAGAATTTGAATGGACGATTCATTAATCATCCCATTACTGATTATCCCATCTTTTTCTTTTTTAGTTTCACTCAATTCATATATTTCTCTTAATCCAAATAATTGAATTGGGTTTCTTTTTGAAAGTTCTTTTATTATTCCTTTTAAAAATAGAATGTTTTTCATGACCCATTTTTTTCTTTCTTTTGAAAGGTTTAAAAAAAAATGGATTCTTTCTTTTAAAACCTGTATAACTAAAAAAGAATTCTTTTGCAATTTGATAATTTTTTTTCTGAGTTCTTTAAAAATGGGTTCAAAAAATGAACGTTGTTTTCTGGGAGAACCAAAAGGAAGTTCAGTTTCCATTCCCCAAACTGTTAAAAAACAAAAATCGTTTTTTTGCCCTTTATTTCTCAGCGGATCTTTCTGGGGGGGTGACACCTTAGATCTGTGCCAAGGTTTAAGGCAAAAAGGAAATAGGATCTTTATCTGAATACCGTCTGTCAACCAATTTTTTGGAAATTCGGTTTCTGATAATTGAACACCATTATAGGTGCATTTAACATGCATTTCTCTATTCCAATCTTTTAAGTCCTCGAACCACTCGGGAAATTGAAATAATAACATACGGGCTATATTTTTAGCTATTATCACTGAAGGGAATAGAATATATTTTCTAAGAAAAGATTGGGTTACTAATAGGGATCCTCTTATTACTTGAGCAAATAAAATGCTATCCCAGGCTTCCGCTATTTCTATTCGTGCTTTCTCTTCTCTTTTGTATTCTTCTCTTTTTTCTTCCTCTTTTTTTTTCTCACTTTCTTTTGTCTTTTCCTCCGTATAATCCGAAATTCTTAATTCTGTTGTTTTTTTATACATCCAGTTTTTCAAAATGAATTTTATCATCCCGGAGATATCAAAAGAAAAAAGGGGTTTGTCTATTCTGTCCAAAAAAAGAGTAGAATGCACATTTGCTTGAAACAATTCACAAGTAACTGTTTTACGTCTTTGAGCACGCATAGAGCCTTTGATTATGTCTCGACGAAAATCCGATTGTTGTGAATAACGTATCAAAGCCACTTCGTCGGCTTGATCAGGATTATTAGTATTTTTGCTATTAGCATCAGTATTTTGATGGTTATCAGTAAAAATCACTACACGTTTGGCTTTTCTGGAACGAATCTGATGATCCTCTGCCACGTTTTCTTCGTTTTCTCCCTCCTGTTGTTCCAAATCGTTGATTAATTTGTATGACCACGGAGGAACTTTTTTACTTATTTCTTTTATTCCAATAGATTTTTTTTTAATTCTTTTAGTCTTGGGTTCAGTTATAACTGCGTTGAAGAAAATTTTCAAAATTTTTATTTGATCTTCTGAATTAATTCTTCCTTCTTCAGTTTCTGGAAATGGAAATAAATAAAGTTTTTTTTCTGTTGATAATGAATTTCTATCAAATGCATCTATTTGTTTTTCCAAGTTTTCCTGATCAGTATTAAAAAGTATAACATGAATCTTATTTATCCAACCTGTCTCGATGTAATTTTTTATAGAAATTTTATTTAGGATTGGGGATGAAAAAAAAAATTTGACCCTTCCACGACAGGGCCCTTTCAAAAAAGGATCATATATTTTAGGCAAGTATTCTTTTTTATTTTCATCATTACACAATCTAGTTCTTTTTTTGAGTACATCTAGAGTAATGGATCCTTTATTTCGAGTTTCCATTCGATTTCTAAATTCTTTGCTCAAGTTGTTCTTTTTTTGTTCATTGGTATAAATCCAATGATCATACAATTCATCAGAGGATAGTTTTTCTCTTGTCAACAAAGAAATTTTTTTTTGTATCATTTCCAAGAAAGTTGACAAACTGGGGGGGTACGCAAAAGATATTCTTTCTTTTCCATTGTTTC